GGTTAGGTATTGGGGCAACGTTACCTATTGATAAATCTCTAACTTTAGGTCTTTTTCAAATTGATTCAACCGCGAAATACCACGATGTGGGTATCTAGGGAATAGTCGCTTCTAAAGTGAATCCTCCCTAGATACATGAATTTTATTATGATCTATTTCGCGAAAATATGTATCGCGTGTCGAAGATAAAAAATAAAGGTTTTTCTTTATAATCTTTATTTATAAAAAAAAAATAGGAAATAATTCTAATAGATTTAAAATGAAAACTTATTCTTAGGTAAATTGATTGCGAAATGCTTCTGTAGAGTGTCCAATATCTGTTTTACATCTTCTGCGCAAAAATATTCAATTCTCATAAGATCCTCTTGACTGTTACTCAAAAGGTCCAATAATGTATGTATATTGGACCTTTTGAGACAATTATAGGTCCTGGGGGATAGTTCTGATTGGTCAATAAAAATACATTTCAATGGAATTCCTTTTTTGTTTTTCTTTAGATTAGTTAACCCATTTTGAAAGGTAAAAGGGGGTAGAGTAAACCTTTTTTTATTTTCCTCGAAATGAATGCCCCCTTCCTCCGCGTGTAGAAAAGGAATAAATAAATCAATCAAATTACGAGAAGCTTCATAAAGCGCTTCCTTAGGAGTTAAACTTCCATTCGTCCATATTTCTAGAAAAAGTATTTCTTGTTTTTCATTTCCATTCCCATAAGAATGAATACTATGATTCGCATTTCGGACAGGCATGGATACAGCATCTATAGGATAACTTCCATCTTGAGAGTTATTTGTGGGGTTCGTACGGTATCCGCGATCTCTCTTGATTTGTAATCCAATACGCAAATCAATTGGTTCCGTCAGGTTAGCTATATGCTGTGTTGCGTCAACTATTTCCACGGAAGGTGGTGAGATGATATCTTGAGCGGTTACGTATCTAGGACCCCTGACACAAATGGATGCGTCTCTAACTCCATACAGATTACTTCTCAATACAATTTCTTTCAAATTTATTAAAATTTCGTGTACCGATTCCTCAATACCTACTATCGTAGAATATTCATGCGGCACCTTCTCAGATTTTGCACGTGTGATACATGTTCCTTCTATTTCTCCAAGTAAAGCCCTTCGCATGGCAATACCTATGGTATCGGCTTGCCCTTTCATGAGTGGGGACAGAATGAAACGACCATAAAAAAGACGCTTACTGTCTACTCTTGATTCAACACATTTCCACTGTAGTGTTCGAGTGGATCCTGCTATTTCCTCTCGAACCATACTAATATTATTATTTGATTAGATCATTGAATCATTTATTTCTCTTGAAATCCATTTAATTCTTATTTTTACACACGTCTTTTTTTAGGAGGTCGACATCCATTATGTGGCATAGGTGTTACATCACGTACGAAACTTAATAGTATACCACTTCGACGAATGGCCCGTAATGCTGCGTCTCTTCCGAGACCGGGACCTTTTATCATAACTTCTGCTCGTTGCATACCCTGATCAACTACAGTACGAATAGCATTTAACGCGGCGGCTTGAGCAGCATAGGGTGTCCCTCTTCTTGAGCCTTTGAATCCAGAAGTACCGGCGGAGGCCCAAGAAACCACTCGACCTCGTACATCTGTAACAGTTACAATGGTATTGTTGAAACTCGCTTGAACATGAATAACTCCTTTTGGTATTCTACGTCCACTCTTACGTGAACCAATACGCCCATTCCTACGCGAACCAATTCTTGGTATAGGTTTTGCCATATTTTGTCATCTCATAAATATGAATCAGAAATATATAGAAAGATATGGAGATATCCATTTCATGTTAAAACAGATCCTTTATTTTTACATGGGCCTTCCTTGAGAAACTTTTGAAAGATTATCCTTGTCTCTGTTTATGTCTCGGATTGGAACAAATCACTATAATTCGCCCGCGCCTACGGATCAGTCGACATTTTTCACAAATTTTACGAACAGAAGCCCTTATTTTCATATTTCTCACTCCTTACCTTAATTTTGAATCTATTCCTTGGAAGAAAATAAGTCTCTTGTATTTTTTAGCTTCGAATTGTATCTCCCATAAAAGGAATGTTTTCAAAAATCATCTATCTAATCGTTCGAATCTTTGTTGCGAAGTCTATAAATTATACGCCCCCTGGTTGAATCATACCTACTTATTTCGATTTTGACTCTATCCCCCGGCAGTATTCGTATCAAACTGCGTCGGATCCTCCCTGAAATATAACCTAGAATTAGATCTTCATTATCTAAACGGACCCGGAACATGCCGTTGGGAAGTGATTCAGTAATTAACCCTTCATGAATCAATTTTTGTTCTTTCATTCCAGGTAACCCCCTTGAAGTATCAACTAATGGAGGAAGAGTTATATAACTCACTTTTCCTCTCTATTTCACAAATAGGAAGTTAGAGATAAAATTAGGATACCGGAGGAGGATCACCATATATAACACAAAATTTCTCCTCCAATTTTTTCTAGTCTAGCTTCTCGATCTGTCATTATGCCTCGAGAAGTGGAAAGAATTACAATTCCTATTCCACCTAAAATCTTAGGAATTTTTTGATAGTTGGAATAGATTCGTAGACCAGGTCTACTGATACGTTTTAAAATAGTTCTATATATTCCTTTCCTAGTCCTTCTATGGCGCAAGGTTGAAACCAAGAAATATTTGTTACTTTCCTGATGTTTCCGAACGTTTTCAATAAAACCTTCTCGTAGGAGTATTTTAACAATGTTTTCGGTGATATTAGTGGATGCTATTCGAACCGTTCCATTTTTACTTATGTCAGCATTTCTTATAGAAGTTATTATATCAGCAATAGCGTCTCTGCCCATGACGAATTATAATTATTGGTGCTTCCTAATTTCGATATAATCAGCATGTTTTTTTTTTTTTTACTATTAAATTCTTAATTATTCAATTAATTATTAAAATATTAAAAGTATATTAAAAGTATATGCGTGAGACACAATCTACTAATTGGATCCGTTTCAGATATCCTACTATAACTATATCATAGTTTCATCTACCAGTCTTTATAATACCTCGGGGGCTAATGAAACTATTTTAGTAAAATTCAACTGTCTCAATTCCCGGGCAATCGCACCAAAAACTCGAGTTCCTTTTGGATTTCCTTCTTGATCAATGACAACCGCTGCATTGTCATCATATCGTATTATCATACCGTTGTCACGTTTAAGTTCTTTACATGTACGTACAATTACAGCTCTAATTACTTCTGATCTTTCTAGAGGCATATTGGGCACTGCTTCTTTGATTACAGCAACAATAACGTCACCAATATGAGCATATCGGTGATTACCAGCTCCTATGATTCGAATACACATCAATTCTCGAGCTCCGCTGTTATCTGCTACATTCAAAAGGGTCTGAGGTTGAATCATATCATTTTTATTTGAATCCGTTATTTCAATGCAAAGAATGAGAAAAAAAAAAAATAGTGTTTGTCTAGAAATAAATAAACCCGCAGTTGTTTTTCATCCTCAATACCCCTTTTTTATGTTTAGTTCTACATCTCTATCCTGAAATAACAAATTGAGTTCGTATCGGCATTTTGCACGCGGCTATTTCAATAGCTGCTCTGGCTACAGTTTCTGATACTCCGCCCATTTCATAAAGTATTCGACCTGGTTTAACAACGGATACCCAATATTCGGGGGATCCCTTCCCCGAACCCATACGTGTTTCCGTAGGTCTTACCGTAATAGGTTTGTCGGGAAATATGCGTACCCATATTTTTCCACCACGGCGCGCATATCGTGTCATTGCTCTTCGCCCTGCTTCTATTTGTCTAGCTGTGATCCAAGCGGGTTCAAGTGCTTGAAGAGCGTATCTGCCGAAACAAATATGATTACCCCGACTAGATATTCCCTTCATTCTTCCTCTATGTTGCTTACGAAATCTGGTTCTTTTTGGGTTATAGTTGATGGTTTTTTCTGAATCCCATCTCTACTACAGAACCGGACATGAGAGTTTCTTCTCATCCAGCTCCTCGCAAATGAAAGGATTCGATAATATTACATATACACATGTATTTAATAACTAATACACTAAACTAAGTAATGGGATTTATTGATATTTCATTTATTACATAGGAAGCTGTGTTGTATATACGGCTAAATGTGTATTATTTATAGATAATGCTTCTTTTTTATAACGAATCCTTATTTTTACTCTTATTAAATCAAGCGACAATATTGGAATACAATAAATAAGGGTTTCGCGGGCGAATATTGACTCTTTCCTGCTTTATTCGTAGGATCGATTCATGATCTCTCAGAGTAAATTAATTTGTTCTTGGTTTGTTCCGCCATCCTACCCGATGAATCATTAGGATTCGTTTTTAATAGAATCTTATATAGTCACAGGTTTCGTCGTTCCTATAGCTTCTCCATTAATGGTTAGGCCCGAACTCCGCAATGGAGCTCCCAACAAAATTTGTTCCCGAGTGAATCTCCTCAGTTTCTATTAACCCGAGGCTCTTTATTATTTATTATTATTTATTTCAATATTAATATTGAAATATTAATGCTTTATCACACTGCCTTTTATGAGGTGATTCATAGACCATACACATTGGAATCATCTATCATTGATATTTTTGTTCTCTCTTTCTATCACCTTTCCATTTATCCGCATCCCTTTATTTATTTTTTCTTAAAAATCCATAATCGGATTTGTGAAAAATTTCAGTTGTTACAACTATATGATTGATCCAGTCATATAGTCACTGTTTCTTGGGATCTCGACAATACGAAGCAATAAGTTGGTTATTAGTTTTTAGTTTATATAGTTATTAAGTTCATAGTAGGGGTTGGTCTTTTTTTGAAGTCCAACTAGAAACTCTAAAGAAAAAACTAACGAGTCACACACTAAGCATGGCAATTATATCAAAAAAAGGTAAATTTCTTTTTTATTCAACCTTATAGAATTAGAATTGTTTATTTTTGTTTGATTTAACGGAAAAAACGGAAATAGTTTCTAATTTTTTGTTCTACCACTGGACAGAATGGAAAAATCAATAAAGATCTATTATTCCTCGTCCACAAATATCCAAATTTTTAGGCCTAATACTCCATGGATAGTTCGAATTGTATAGGAACAATGATCAATTTTAGCGCGAATTGTTTGTAGAGGAACCCTACCTTCTCTGATCCATTCGACACGTGCAATTTCTTTTCCGTCGATACGCCCTGCAATTTGTATTTGAATTCCCTTTGTATCTGTTTGTTCAGTTAATTCAATAGTTCTTTTCATTGCCTTTCGAAACGAAACTCTATTTCTTAATTGTGAAGCCATGTATTCTGCAAGAATATTAGGGTGTCCATAAGGTTTTTCAATTCTTGTGATAGCAATGTTGAGTCGTCGGTTCACAGAACGAAATTCTTTTTGTACATTCATCTGTAATTCTTCGATCCCTCGTGTTCGGCCCTCTATTAATAAATTTGGGAATCCGATAGAGATTATGACCTGGATCAAATCGATTCTTTTTTGAATTTCTATACGTGCAATTCCAATTCCTTCGAAACCTGAGGATATTCTCTTATTTTTTTGTACATAGTTCTTGATACAATTCCGTATTTTCTCATCTTCTTGTAGACCCGCGGAAAAATTTTTTGGTTGTGTGAACCAAAAAGAATGATGATTTTGTGTTGTACCAAGTCTGAAACCAAGTGGATTTATTTTTTGTCCCATATTTTTTGATTATATTATCTTTCCATCCATTTTTTTCTAAATATGAATCTAAGATTTCGATTCAGCTAAAAAGAATTTCGATTTATCTTTTAATACAATTGTTATATGACAAGTGGGCCTTTTTATTGGATAACTACGCCCCCGAGCCTTAGGTCTTAACTTTTTCACAAAAGGACCCCCGTTGACTTCGGCTTTACTAATGAATAAATCAGCTTCGTTCAAACCCATATTATGACTAGCATTTGCTGCTGCGGAATAAACCAATTTTAAAATGGGATAAGATGCTCGATAAGGCATGAGTTCCAGTATCATAAGCGTTTCCTCATAAGAGCGCCCGCGAATCTGGTCAATTACTCTTCGCGCTTTGAAAGCAGACATACATATATGTTGAGCTAAAACTTTTACTTCTCTACCCGAATTCGAGTTCTTTATCATTAGGTTATCCCCCGCCAATGAATGATAAGTATCTTTTTTTTATTCCAAATTAACGACGAGATTTATTATCGTTTCTCGCATGTCTCGCGAAAGTCAGAGTAGGCGCGAATTCTCCCAATTTGTGACCTACCATACGATCTGTTATATAAATAGGTAAATGTTCCTTTCCATTATGAATAGCGATTGTATGGCCAATCATTTTGGGTATAATGGTAGATGCCCGAGACCAAGTTACTATTATTTCTTTCTCCTCCCTCATGTTGAGTTTTTCAATTTTTCTCAATAAATGATTAGCTACAAAAGGATTTTTTTTTAGTGAACGTGCCACAGCTGATTACTCCTTTTTTTACATTTTAAAGATTGGCATTCTATGTCCAATAGAATATCTCGATCTAAGTATGAAGGTAAGAATAAATACAATAATGATGAATGGAAAAAAGAAAAAATCCTTTAGCTAGATAAGGGGCGGATGTAGCCAAGTGGATCAAGGCAGTGGATTGTGAATCCACCACGCGCGGGTTCAATTCCCGTCGTTCGCCCATCACATTATTTCAAATTCCAAAAATTCGATTTTCAATAAGTATTCCTATTTACGGCGACGAAGAATAAAACTATCACTATATTTTTTCCTTTTCCTACTTCTTCTTCCAAGCGCAGGATAACCCCAAGGGGTTGTGGGTTTTTTTCTACCAATTGGGGCTCTCCCTTCCCCGCCCCCATGGGGATGGTCTACAGGGTTCATAACCACTCCTCTTACTACAGGACGCTTACCTAGCCAACGCTTCGATCCAGCTCTACCTAAACTTTTTTGGTTCACCCCAACATTACCCACTTGTCCGACTGTTGCTAAGCAGTTTTTGGATATCAAACGGACCTCCCCAGATGGTAATCTTAATGTGGCCGATTTACCCTCTTTTGCAATCAGCTTCGCTACAGCGCCGGCAGCTCTAGCTAATTGTCCACCCTTTCCAAGTGTGATTTCTATGTTATGTATGGCCGTGCCTAAGGGCATATCGGTTGAAGTAGATTCTTCTTTTTTATCAAAAAAAACCCCTTCCCAAACTGTACAAGCTTCTTCCAAAGCATACGGCTTTCTAGATGTATATGATGATATCTAGACAGATGGATCTTATATGAATCGTATGATGAAGTACCACATGAGTGGATATATAGGAATCCAAATCTGCCGAATCACTCATGTATGATCTTCTACATCCTAGGTCTCCCCGTTCCGTCATCTGGCTTATGTTCTTCATGTAGCATTCAGACCGAATGACTCTATGAAATTACGTCGATACTTCCACATATTACGGGTAACGTAGGAGACATCTCTATTTTTCCCCCGGGGGATCTTTATAATTACCACTGCTTAGCTTTCAATTCGCCTTTGACCATCAAATTAAATGTGAATAACCCGTCCTCCTCTCTTTGAAACAAGGGGCGCTTCCGGTTCTGTGCGTGCTTCAAACAATTTTATCTTCTCCATATTACCATATCTCTAGAGTCAATAATTTTCTATGAGGAACTACTGAACTCAATCACTTGCTGCCGTTACTCAACAGTTTTCTGTCGAGGTCTATCCTATCCCATAGAGGTACTCAAATTGGATCAGTGATTGATTTCTAGGTTTCGTCGTAAACCTAATTGGTTACTTCCAATTACGTAAATCAATAGTTCAAACCGCACTCAAAGGTAGGGCATTTCCCATTGATATAGGGACTTCTGTACCAGAAACAATGGTATCTCCAATTATAGCCCCTCTGGGATGTAAAATATATCTCTTCTCACCATCCCCATAGTGTATGAGACAAATGTATGCATTTCGATTAGGGTCGTATTCTATGGTTACGATTCTACCAGATATGTCTTTTTCATTCCGTCGAAAATCGATTTTACGGTATAGACGCTTATGACCTCCCCCTCTATGCCTTGCGGTAATGATTCCTCTGGCATTACGACCTTTACCACAACGATGCTGTCCATAGATCAAATTATTTCGTGGATTGGATTTCACTTGACTGTCTACGGCTCCATTACGTGTGCTCGGGGTAGAAGTTTTGTATAAATGTATCGCCGTGTTATTAAGTATTTTGCTTTAAGTTCTTTTCTCTATAAGAGGTGGAATAGAATAACCCGGTTGAAGCGTAATGATCATACGTCTGTAATGCATTGTATGTCCCATAATAGGTCCCATTCTTCTACCCTTTCCCGGGAGTCGATGACTATTCATAGCTATTACCTTGACACCAAAGAAGAGTTCGACCCAATGCTTTATTTCTGTCCTAGTTGATCCTGATTCGACATTAGAAGTATATTGATTGTTCCCCAATAACCGAATACTTTTTTCTGTAAATACTGCATATTTGATTCCATCCATAAATCCATTTTCTTCCCTATGAGTTCCAGTATCGATAAGAATTCTAGTTCTTACTGTTCATATGTTATGGTATGAATATACCATACCAATTCGTTATGTATGGATGATGAGATTCCATTGATACAGAGCCAATTCCAATAGACTTATTGAACGTTCCCATTGGCGTGCATCCAGCAGGAATTGAACCTACGAATTTGCCAATTATGAGTTGGGCGCTTTAACCATTCAGCCATGGATGCTTAACAGGGCTCATCGTACATCGTGAATAACCAAATTCCAATTGAAATGAAATCTTTAGGAGGAATCAATGAAATCTTTAGGAGGAATCAATGAAACGACATCAATTCAAATCCTGGATCTTCGAATTGAGAGAGATATTGAGAGAGATCAAGAATTCTCACTATTTCTTAGATTCATGGATCAAATTCGATTCAGTGGGATCTTTCACTCACATTTTTTTCCACCAAGAACGTTTTATGAAACTCTTTGACCCCCGAATTTGGAGTATCCTACTTTCACGTGATTCACAGGGTTCAACAAGCAATCGATATTTCACGATCAAAGGTATAGTACTGCTTGTAGTAGCGGTCCTTATATCTCGTATTACCAATCGAAAGATGGTCGAAAGAAAAAATCTCTATTTGATGGGGCTTCTTCCTATACCTATGAATTCCATTGGACCCAGAAATGAGACATTGGAAGAATCTTTTTGGTCTTCCAATATCAATAGGTTGATTGTTTCGCTCCTGTATCTTCCAAAAGGGAAAAAGATTTCTGAGAGTTGTTTCATGGATCCGCAAGAGAGTACTCGGGTTCTCCCAATAAATAAAAAGTGTATCATGCCTGAATCGAACCGGGGTTCGCGGTGGTGGAGGAACCGGGTCAGAAAAAAGAGGGATTCTAGTTGTAAGATAGCTAATGAAACCGTAGCTGGAATTGAGATCTCATTCAAAGAGAAAGATAGCAAATATCTGGAGTTTCTTTTTTTATCCTATACGGATGATCCGATCCGCAAGGACCATGATTGGGAATTGTTTGATCGTCTTTCTCCGAGGAAGAAGCGAAACATAATCAACTTGAATTCGGGACAGCTATTCGAAATCTTAGGGAAAGACTTGATTTGTTATCTCATGTCTGCTTTTCGTGAAAAAAGACCAATTGAAGGGGAGGGTTTCTTCAAACAACAAGGAGCTGAGGCAACTATTCAATCAAATGATATTGAGCACGTTTCCCATCTCTTCTCGAGAAACAGGTGGGGTATTTCTTTGCAAAATTGTGCTCAATTTCATATGTGGCAATTCCGCCAAGATCTCTTCGTTAGTTGGGGGAAGAATCAGCACGAATCGGATTTTTTGAGGAACGTATCGAGAGAGAATTGGATTTGGTTAGACAATGTGCGGTTGATAAACAAGGATCGGTTTTTTAGCAGGGTACGGAATGTATTGTCAAATATT